ACTCTTTCTAACTCCAGAGATAAATATTAGCCCTAACAAAGCTAGTTATAATGCTAAAAGATTAGAATCACAAAAAAGCATTTGGCAAATATTAAAAAGAAGGAATTCTCGATTAATTCGCAAATTACATTATTTTATAAAATTTTTCATTGAAAGGATATACATAGATATTCTTCTATGTCTCATTAATATTCCCAGAACCAATGCACAATTTTTTATTGAATCAACAAAAAAAATTATTGATAAATACGTTTACAATAATGAAAGAAATCAAAAAAGAATTGGTAAACCAAATCAAAAGAAAATTCACTTTATTTCGATTATAAAAAGGTCAGTTTCTAGTATTAGTAATAAGAGTTCACAGATTTTTTGTGACTTATCCTCCTTGTCACAAGCATATGTATTTTACAAATTATCACAAACCCAAGTTATTAACTTGTATAAGTTAAGATCTGTCCTTCAATATAACGGAACATCTCTTTTTCTTAAGAACGAAAGAAAAGATTATTTTGGTTTTGGAGCACACGAAATATTTCATTACGAATTAAGACATAAGAAACTTCGTAATTCTGGAATGAATCAATGGAAGAACTGGTTAAGAGGTCATTATCAATATAAATATTTATCTCCGATTATATGGTCTAGATTAGTACCACAAAAGTGGCGAAATAGAGTAAATCAACATTGTGTGGCTCAAAATCAAAATAAAGATTTAAGCAAATGGGATTTATCTCAAAAAGATCAATTAATTCATTACAACAAACAAAATGATTATGAAGCAGACTCATTAACGAATCAAAAAGAAAATTTTAAAAAACACTATAGATATGACCTTTTATCATATAAATATATTAATTATGAAGATAAGAATGACTCATATATTTATGGATCACCATTACAAGTAAATAATAACCAAGATATTTCTTATAATTACAACACACATAAACGCAAATTTTTTGATATGCTGGAAGGTATCCCTATCAATAATTACCTAGGCGAAGATGATATTATGTATATAGAGTATATAAAGAAAAACCCGGATAGAAAATATTTTGATTGGAAAATTCTCCATTTTTGCTTTAGAAAGAAGGTCGATATTGAGGTCTGGATCAATACCAGTATCAACAGTAATAAAAATACCAAGACCGGGTCGAATAATTATCAAATAATTGATAAGAAAGGTCTTTTTTATCTCACACAAGATCAAGAAATCAAACCATCCAATCAAAAAGACCTTTTTGATTGGATGGGGATGAATGAAGAAATACTAAATCGTTCCATATCGAATCTGGAACCTTGGTTCTTCCCAGAATTTGTGCTACTTTATAATACATATAAAATGAAACCCTGGGTTATACCAATCAAATTACTTCTTTTAAATTTTAATGGAAATAAAAATTATAGTAAAAATAGAAATAGCAATAGAAAGCAAAAAGGGAATCTTTTTATATCATCCAATGAAAAAAAACTTTTAAAATTAGAGAATCGAAATCAAGAAGAAAAAGAATCCGCAGGACAAGTAGATCTTGGATCAGATGTACAAAACCAAGGAAATCTTGAATCAGTCCTCTCAAACCACGAAAAAGATATTGAAGAAGATTATGCAGGATCAGACTCAGACATGCAAAAACGTACAAAGAAAAAGCAATTCAAGAATCACACGGAAGCAGAACTCGATTTATTCCTAAAAAGATATTTGCTTTTTCAATTGAGATGGGATGATTCTTTAAATCAAAAAATGATCAATAATATCAAGGTATATTGTCTCCTGCTTAGACTGATAAATCCAAGAGAAATTTGTATATCTGCTATTCAAAGGAGAGAAATGAGTCTGGATCTAATACCGGTTCATAAAGATTTAACTCTTACAGAATTGATGAAAATGAAAAGAGGTATATTTATTATCGAACCAATTCGTCTGTCTGTAAAAAATGATGGACAATTTATTATGTATCAAACTATAGGTATTTCATTGGTTCATAAGAGTAAGTACCAAACTAATCAAAGATACCGAGAAGAAAGATATGTTGATAATAAGAATTGTGATAAATTCAGTGCAAGATGTCAAAAGATGATTGGAAATAAAGACAAAAATCATTATGATTTGCTTGTTCCTGAAAATATTTTATCGCCTAGACGTCGTAGAAAATTTAGAATTCTAATTTGTTTCAATTTGAGGAATAGGAGTGGTGTGGCTAGAAATCCAGTATTTTGCAATGGGAACAGCTGTAATAAATTTTTGGATGAAAACAAACATCTTGATAGAGATAAAAATCAATTAATTAAATTAAAAAAATTAAAGTTCTTTCTCTGGCCCAATTATCGATTAGAAGATTTAGCTTGTATGAATCGCTATTGGTTTGATACCAATAATGGTAGTTGTTTTAGTATGATAAGGATACATATGTATCCACGATTGAAAATTCGTTGATGTCACATTTTTTATATATCCTTACTAGATCTAGTATATGAAAGTAAACAAATGCACACATGCGATGTCTTACATTACATTCTGATGCATGATACTAATACGTATCAATTAGATTTTTTATTGATATTGATTAATTTTATTTCATAAACGAGGTATCCATAACGAAATAAAGATTATTGCGTATACTAGATTAAAATGACCGGCATAATAATATTATTATTATAATTATAATATTATTATATTACTGATGGGTAAAATTCAAATTTTTAAAAAAGAAAAAAAAGGGAGGGAAGAGAAGATTTCGTTTTATGGTAAAAAACTTATTCATCTCAGTTATTTCTCAAAAAGAAGCAAATAGGGGATCTGTTGAATTTCAAGTATTCAGTTTCACCAATAAGATCCGAAGACTTACTTCACATTTGGAATTGCACAGAAAAGACTATTTATCTCAGAGAGGTCTACGGAAAATTCTGGGAAAACGTCAACGGTTGCTGTCTTATTTGGCAAAGAAAAATAGAGTACGTTATAAAGAATTAATTGGTCAGTTGGGTATTCGGGAGACAAAAATTCGTTAATTTGAAGAGTCCTTTTGAATTATTTGATTTAGTAGATCTTGAATTTTGATGAACTTCTTTTCGTTTTCAGCAATTCATGGAAGAATGAATCAGGGGAAAACCTATGAATGTACCAGCTACAAGAGAAGACCTCATGATAGTCAATATGGGTCCTCATCACCCATCAATGCACGGTGTTCTTCGACTCATCGTTACTTTAGACGGTGAAGATGTTATTGACTGTGAACCAATACTAGGTTATTTGCACAGAGGGATGGAAAAAATTGCAGAAAACCGAACAATTATACAATATTTGCCTTATGTAACACGTTGGGATTATTTAGCTACTATGTTCACAGAAGCAATAACCGTAAATGCACCAGAGCAGTTGGGAAATATTCAAGTACCTAAAAGAGCCAGCTATATTAGAGTGATTATGTTGGAGTTGAGTCGTATAGCTTCTCATTTATTATGGCTTGGCCCTTTTATGGCAGATATTGGTGCACAGACTCCTTTCTTCTATATTTTCAGAGAAAGAGAGTTAGTCTATGATCTATTCGAAGCTGCCACCGGTATGAGAATGATGCATAATTATTTTCGTATAGGAGGAGTAGCTGCTGATCTACCGCATGGATGGATAGATAAATGTTTGGATTTCTGCGATTATTTTTTAACAGGGGTTGCTGAATATCAAAAACTTATTACGCGTAATCCTATTTTTTTAGAACGAGTTGAGGGAGTAGGCATTATTGGTGTAGAAGAAGCAATAAATTGGGGTTTGTCAGGACCAATGCTACGAGCTTCCGGAATACAATGGGATCTTCGTAAAGTTGATCATTATGAGTGTTATGACGAATTTGATTGGGAAGTCCAATGGCAAAAAGAAGGAGATTCATTATCTCGTTATTTAGTACGAATTGGTGAAATGGTGGCATCTATAAAAATTATTCAACAGGCTCTGGAAGGAATTCCGGGAGGGCCGTATGAGAATTTAGAAATCCGATGCTTTGATAGAGCGAGGGATCCCGAATTGAATGATTTTGAATATCGATTTATTAGTAAAAAGCCTTCTCCCACTTTTGAATTGTCGAAACAAGAACTTTATGTGAGAGTCGAAGCCCCAAAGGGAGAGTTGGGAATTTTTCTGATAGGGGATCAGAATGTTTTTCCTTGGAGATGGAAAATTCGACCGCCGGGTTTTATCAATTTGCAAATTCTTCCTCAGTTAGTTAAAAGAATGAAATTGGCTGACATTATGACGATACTAGGTAGCATAGATATAATTATGGGAGAAGTTGATCGTTGAAATGATAATTGATACACCAGAAGTACAAGATATCAATTCTTTTTCCCGATTGGAATACTTAAAAGAGGTTTATGGGATCATATGGATGCTTGTACCTATTTTTACTCCTGTATTGGGAATCACAATAGGTGTACTAGCAATTGTGTGGTTAGAAAGAGAAATATCCGCAGGGATACAACAACGTATTGGACCTGAATATGCCGGTCCTTTGGGAATTCTTCAAGCTCTAGCAGATGGCACAAAACTACTTTTCAAAGAGAATCTTCTTCCATCTAGAGGAGATACTCGTTTATTCAGTATCGGACCATCCATAGCAGTCATATCAATTCTACTAAGTTATTTAATAATTCCTTTTGGCTCTAACCTTGTTCTATCCGATCTCAATATCGGTGTTTTTTTATGGATCGCCATTTCAAGTATTGCTCCCATTGGACTTCTTATGTCAGGATATGGATCAAATAATAAATATTCCTTTTTAGGTGGTCTACGAGCTGCTGCTCAATCAATTAGTTATGAAATACCATTAACTCTATGCGTGTTATCAATATCTCTACGTGCGATTCGTTGAGACATAAACCTTTCTCTATTCCCTTTCTTTTCTTTCTTTTTTTATAGGAAAGAAGTTGAATGAATTGAATAAATATCGTCATTTTTTATTCATCATTCGGGTTGATAAACTAAATCAGATAGTTATATGAGTGAAATAAAA